GATAAGAAAAAAATTTCCGCTCAGATCCGTTTGTGAAAGAGTAGAATGGATGAGAAACATAACGAATTTTGAATCGCTAACAAAATGATAAAAGATAAATAATTAGGGAGTCAACCGTTTTGGGGATAGAGGGACTTGAACCCTCACGATTTCTAAAGTCGACGGATTTTCCTCTTACTATAAATTTCATTGTTGTCGATATTGACATGTATAATGGGACTCTATCTTTATTCTCGTCCGATTAATCAATTCTTAAAAAGATCTATCAGACTATGATGGAGTGAATGATTTGATCAATGAATATTCGATTCTTTTTTCAATTTTTAATCGATTCACAACAATTCTTTCGTTTTTCATATAAATATAAAAAAATACAGATTCGAGCCGTCATTAATCATTTGGAGATAGTATTGCAGTACTATACGTATGCATATAGGTTTATCCTTCATCCTTTCGGAAGTTTCGATGTAAGGATTCCTTTACTAACACAATGCAGCCAACTCCATTTGTTAGAACAGCTTCCATTGAGTCTCTGCACCTATCCTTTTTTATTCTCGGTTTATGAAACCCTTGTTTGTTTTAATAAAACAGGATTTGGCTCAGGATCGCCCATTTTTAATTCCAGGGTTTCTCTGAATTTGAAAGTTCTCACTTGGTAGGTTTCCATACCAAGGCTCAATCCAATTAAGTCCGTAGCGTCTACCAATTTCGCCATATCCCCTTTTTTGTTTTGTGATGTGATTAGGATCACATTATGATGCCGTCACCCTTTTTTCTTTTCTTTCATTTATATTATGCTGGAACCGTTGAATTCATTAGATACCGGTTCCTATATTGAAAAGTGTTTTCTACTATTTGATTTCTTGTCTATTTTCTTTGATCTCTATCGGAGACCAGTATTTGGTCCAATCAGAAATGATTCTATCATTTCTATATCAGAAATTCAATATAGATATATACCGCATAACATATATATTATACTATATATAATATATTTATTATACTTAGATATGCCCCTATTTCTATCCGTGCAATTTTGAATACTTGAACGGTCGATTCTTTTTTTTTTTTCATCTTAGCTTTCGCCTTTTCGAATGAAACCAGAGGAGTGTTTCATTATGATCTGAATTACACTTTTATCTTTCATTTTATTCTTATCCTTTTCTTAGGGCAGACCCTCTATAACATAACAAAAAAAAGGAAAATTTGAGTATTATTAATTTAAAATTTAATTACTAGCCATAACTAATAAAATGGCTATAAACAATCATTCCGTTAATTTATAATTAGAAGATAATTCTAAATAAAATATATAAAAAAATTAAAATATATTTCATATATAATATATATGAAATATAATAAAATATCAAAAAAACATAGTACTATAGAATAGTAAAAAAAAAAATCTTACTATTTAATTAAGCTAATTAAGATATTAATTATCGATAAACATATATTTGAGAAATAGATCGAAATTTAATATTCAAATATCCAATATTTTTGGAAATATTCTTTATATATATATTTTATATATTTTTTTTTATTATTTTTATATAAATAATATTTCTTATGAAATAGCTAAGAATGAACAATTAATATCTCAGTAGTTTACTAAATTAGTATATGTGTACAATTTATGTTATGCGAGCCCGCTTAGCTCAGAGGTTAGAGCATCGCATTTGTAATGCGATGGTCATCGGTTCGATTCCGATAGCCGGCTTTTCTCCATTTGTTTGATTTTTTACATAATTAAATTGATAATGTGAAATCAAAGTGAAAAACTTCTTTCCCTTTTCCCAAGGGTCACTGATCTATTTCTATTATTTCGTAGGAACTTCCAATTATGAATAAAAATTGGATTGGAGGAGTTCGGTCTCTGTAGAACAAATCAATTAAGATAAGAAAAGAACCCTAAATTTTTATTATTTTAAATTCTTTTTATTTATATAATACAATTATTTATATACAATAAGGTACGGATATTGATACAATTCCTCTAATTATTTATTCTTTGTAATACTTCAGTAAATTTCGCTTAATTTATCATATTTTAGTTTAGTTTTAATTTTGTTTTATGAAATTTCATAAAAAATAAGGAGTCTTTATGTCGCGTTACAGAGGACCTCGTTTCAAAAAAATCCGTCGTCTGGGGGCTTTACCGGGGCTAACTAGTAAAAAGCCTAGAGCCGGAAGCGATCTTAGAAACCAATCGCGCCCCGGCAAAAAATCTCAATATCGTATTCGTTTAGAAGAAAAACAAAAATTGCGCTTTCATTATGGTCTTACAGAACAACAATTACTTAAATACGTTCGGATCGCCGGAAAAGCCAAAGGGTCAACAGGTCAGGTTTTACTACAATTACTTGAAATGCGTTTAGATAACATCCTTTTTCGATTAGGTATGGCTTCGACTATTCCTCAAGCCCGCCAATTAGTTAACCACAGACATATTTTAGTTAATGGTCGTATAGTAGATATACCAAGTTATCGCTGCAAACCCCGAGATATTATTACAGTGAGGGATGAGCAAAAATCCAGGGCTCTGATTCAAAATTATCTTGATTCACCCCCCCGTGAGGAATTACCAAAACATTTGACTCTTCACCCATTCCAATATGAAGGATTAGTCAATCAAATAATAGATAGTAAATGGGTCGGTTTGAAAATAAACGAATTGCTAGTTGTAGAATATTACTCTCGTCAGACTTAACCATAACTAAAATAACAAGGGTTCGGGCAATTTTGCCCCCTTCATTTTGGCTTAAGTAAAGGGACCCGGGGTAAGTAAGGTAAGGGGTTTCATCTGGGGATTTTTCTCTTATTCATGTATCATAGATCGGTAGGGTATTTTCATTCCTTGTCGATTTTGTCCAGTATTTTTCGTACCACAGAAATTCGGGGTAGGAATAGATAATCTATATCAAAGAAAGGTCTAACTGTTGGAGTATCCATTCTTATTTGATGCATTGCAGTCAGTAACATTGGTGAATTAGTTGACGAGTACGGAAAGAGAGGGATTCGAACCCTCGGTAAACAAAAGTCTACATAGCAGTTCCAATGCTACGCCTTGAACCACTCGGCCATCTCTCCTACATAATGATTATGGCCCAAAAACCGAGTGAATAGTGAGTCATTCATATTATTTTGGATAGGTATTATGTACATTCAATTTTAACTCTAAAAATAGAAAACTTTTCATCAAAGAAAAATCCTTCCTCCGAGGCTGGGGATAAAGATAAATCCTTTTTGGGAAAAATTGTAAAATAAGGATATATATCTATTCATGTTTGCGAAGATGGTGTTTCCGCCCTTTCTAATATTTATACCGGATTAAATCACTCAATTGAAACGAATCCAATGATCGATATATTTTTTTTAGACTGTGTTTAATGGATACCTTTAAATCATGATTCTATTTAGTTTACACTATTATTCAATTTTCATAAAAATTATAAAATTTCTTTCCAGTTTTAGATTTTTCAACAACAACTCTTTACTCCAACTTCTTAACCCATAAATTTATTCCAAATTCATGAACCGCCCCCGGATTTTTTTTATTGATTCCTGTCAAAAAGAAACAATTTGAGTAAAAGGTCTTCCTTTTTAATGAATCCGTTTTTATGTTATTTCGTACTGCACAATTCCTTTGTTTGTGGGATCATTTTCTCACGAAAGGGAATTAAAATAAATTATAGAATGGATTAATACACCTATGTCTAGATCTGGGATAAATGGAAATTTTATTGATAAAACCTTTTCAATTGTAGCCAATATCTTATTACGAATAATTCCGACAACTTCGGGAGAAAAAGAGGCATTCACCTATTACAGAGATGGTGCGATTTGATTATTTTTTTATTTTTTTTATTTTTACCGCTCTCGGTCTTAAGAGAAAGACAACATTATTCGGGATAGGAAGAAAAAAATTATGGAAATAAATCTACGCTTGTTGAAGGTGAAGTTTGTAAATAAAACAACGCCTTCTGTCGTGTATCCCCGATTAATGCAGCCTCAGATGCTTCAATTGTCGATTCTAGAGTATTGAGCGAAAGGTTACACCTATGGGTTAGGTCAACCCTACTCCACTAGTACCAATAGGGTGCATAGGGGAAGAAGCACTACTCCTAGGAATCAACACACGAAAACTTTGTTATAAATTATCCCTTTTCCTTATCAGGATCGGGACTAACAATGGTTGGGACAACAAACATCCATCTCGTTCGTATTTTGGATACCCGTATAACCATCGAAGACTGTTGAAGTGACTAATTCCTGCAAATTTAAGGGCGTTGAAGACAAAGAAATTGTTGGAGTAACTTTTTTTTATCTAATACCAACATGCTTGATGTTAAGGAAAGATCTTCTACAAGAAGGTTGGCTAGAGATTTCTTGTAAAAACACCAGCCCCGCTTAGTTTATAATGAGAATATTTCAGTCTTTTTGATTCCATGTATTATTATCATTATGCACATAAAGGAGGAGCCGTATGAGATGAAAATCTCATGTACGGTTCTGAAACGGAGATTCTTTGAATCGAATGACGACCGTAACGGATGTCGGCTCAATCCGAAGGAAATTATGCGGAAGCTTTACAGAATTATTATGAAGCTATGCGACTAGAAATTGATCCTTATGATCGAAGTTATATACTCTATAACATAGGCCTTATCCACACAAGTAACGGGGAACATACGAAAGCTTTGGAATATTATTTTCGGGCCCTAGAGCGAAACCCATTCTTACCACAAGCTTTTAATAATATGGCCGTGATCTGTCATTACGTGCGACTATCTCCACTATAGAAATAAAAAAAGGAAAGAAAGAAAAAATCCGTTAACGTTAATAAATACTAGAAACAAAGAGTAGGCTTTCTACATATGTATCGTTCAAAACAACGATTTTTATCAGCTGTAGCAAAGAAATAAACTTCATAAAAGTCGAAATATGAATATGAAGAAATAGGTATGCCTAGATACTTTACTTTTATTCTATGGATAAAG